TGAATGGTTTGATCAATTAATATTGGATTCTTTCTTCAATATGGAATCGATTCACACCAATTCTTCTGTATTATGTATACAGGCTTATCCTTCACTTTTCTGAAGTTTCGATAGAAGGATTCCTATACCAATGTATACAATTAACTCCATTCGTTAGAATAGCTTCCATCGAGTCTCTGCACCTATCCTTTTTTATTTTCGCTTTCTGAACCTTTGCTTATTTTCGGAAAACGTGATTTGGCTCAGGATTGCCCATTTTTATTAATTCCAGGGTTTCTCTGAATTTGAAAGTTATCACTTAGTAAGTTTCCATACCAAGGCTCAATCCAATTAAGTCCGTAGCGTCTACCGATTTCGCCATATCCCCCTTTTGAGATGAAAATCTCATTGTGATCCCGTCCCTTTTTTCTTTCATTTATACCGGAACCGTTCAATTCATTAGATAGATGCCTGTCTCGAAAAAGTGTTTTCTCCTCTTTGTGATTTCTTGTGTATCTTCTTTCATCTTCTATAGGAGGCTCGTATTCGGTCCAATCAAAAACGATTTTATCATTTCTGTATCCGCAATTCAATATAGGTGGATACATACCCTATACATCTGTCTCTCTTCCACTCATTTACCCATGAAATTGAAAATACTTGAACGGTCGATAATTTATTTATATTATTTTATAAAATAAATATAAAAAAATTAAAATAATAAAAAAATTGAAATTATATATCGCTAGATTAATCTTATGTTCTATAATATTTAACAGTTATTATTATTTGAAATTAGAATTATTCTATTGTTTATGTTTAATTTATTAATATATTAATTTAATATTAATAATTTAATATTAATTAATAATAATAATTAAAATAATAATAATGAATTTCATATTTAATATGAATTATGTTATAAATAGCGAATATGAATAGCCAAGAATGAAAATAGTTAATAACAAAGATTCTAAGAGTTTATTGAATTCCTCTGCATGTCGAATTTATGTTATGTGAGCCTGCTTAGCTCAGAGGTTAGAGCATCGCATTTGTAATGCGATGGTCATCGGTTCGATTCCGATAGTCGGCTTTTCTCTATTTATTTTCTTTTTTACATGATTGATAATGCATCTTTGAAATCAAAGTGAAAAAAAAAAATGTATTCTTCTTTTCGCAAAAGCCATTGATTATAGGATAGGATAGGAATTTCCAACTATCTCATAAACAGAATCCTTTTCCTTTTCTATATATAGAAAACCGGAAACTGGATATTTATTCAACTCATCTCATTATTCTTTAATTAATATTAATAATAGAATAATACTTCAGTAAATTTTGCTTTATTTAGAATTTAGTTCATTTTGAGTTTAGATTTATTCTGTAGAATGAAATTTCATCAATAAGAATTAATTAATAATTAATTATAAATAAGGAGTCTTTATGTCGCGTTACCGAGGTCCTCGTTTCAAAAAAATACGTCGCCTGGGGGCTTTACCAGGGCTAACTAATAAAAGGCCCCGAGCTGGAAGTGATCTTAGAAACCAATCGCGTTCTGGGAAAAAATCCCAATATCGTATTCGCCTAGAAGAAAAACAAAAATTGCGTTTTCATTATGGTCTTACAGAACGACAATTACTTAAATACGTTCGTCTCGCCGGAAAGGCAAAGGGGTCAACAGGTCAGGTTTTACTACAATTACTTGAAATGCGTCTGGATAACATCCTTTTTCGGTTGGGTATGGCCCCGACTATTCCGGGAGCTCGCCAATTAGTTAACCATAGACATATTTTAGTCAACAGTCGTATAGTAGATATACCAAGTTATCGCTGCAAACCCCGAGATACTATTGCGGCGAGAGATGAACAAAAATCTAGAGCTCTAATTCAAAATTCTCTCGATTCATCCCCTCAGGAGGAATTGCCAAACCATTTGACTCTTCAACCATTCCAATATAAAGGATTAGTCAATCAAATAATAGATAGTAAATGGGTCGGTTTGAAAATAAATGAATTGCTGGTTGTAGAATATTATTCTCGTCAGACTTAAACCTAACAAAAAGAAAGACTAAACTAATATAACCTATTTTCCTCCCTTTCGGCGAAGTAAATTAACCTAAGGTTAAGATAAATTAAGGGTTTGCTCCGGATTTTTCTTCCATTTAGGTGTCATAGACCGAGAGGGATATTTTCATTCCTTGTCTACTCGTTTCTTTAACAGTATTTTCCGTACCACAGCCATTAGGAATAGAGAATCCATATCAAAGAAAGGTCTAACTGTTGGAATAGTCATATATTGCTATTTGATCTATATCTATTGATCTATTGTGGTTAGTAAGATCGGTAAATTAGGTGAAGGTAAGGAAAGAGAGGGATTCGAACCCTCGGTAAGCAAAAGCCTACATAGCAGTTCCAGTGCTACGCCTTCAACCACTCGGCCATCTCTCCTACATAATGATTATGACCTAAAAACCGAAAATCGAGTGAATAATTCATTATTCATATTAGAATTAGATTATTGGGTAGGTACAACCAATCAATTCTAAATAGAAAGCGATAAAAATAGAAAATTGTTTTCTTATAAAAACTATTAAAAAAATTCTATTCATGTTTGCAAAAACAATGTTATCTTCTTTTTCTGATTATCTATTTAATCTATTTATACTATACCGACCGCATTAAATCAATAAATTAGAAATTCTAACGAATCGACTGAGCTAGGGTTCTATATTTTATAGACTATGGTTAATGGATATCTTTAGATCATGATTCTATTTAGACTACGATTCCATACCAGAAGAATTCTCAAATTGCTTTTTAGGCCTGTTATCAACAAAAATCCTTATCCCATCTATCTATTAAAAATACAAATTGATAAACAATTTTTTTATAGTTGATTGTCTAGTGATATCCGCTAAGTACACAAAAAAAATGGGCCCATTTTCATCATACAATGATTACTCGATTCGATCCTTTTTCTTCTTTGTATCATAATTCAATCAACTTAGGTTTTTCTAAGCTGTAACTTCAATCAAATAAGAATAGTTTCTTTCGTTGATAGACTATTCCAGTAAGATGGAATCCAATGCGGTTCCCAATATTTAGTTCTTAATTCTTATCAATCAATTCCTGTTCCTGTAATGTAAAAAAGAACAATTTGAATATTGTTTTTAATATTGGGCCATATTTTTTAATGATAATGAATCTGTTTTTATGTTATTTCGTACTGTAAAATTCTTTTCCTTGTGGGATCATTTTCCCCCGAGAAGTAATGAGAACAATGATAGAATGGATTGCTACCTATGTCTAGATCGCGGATAAATGGAAATTTTATTGATAAAACCTTTTCGATTGTAGCCAATATCTTATTACGAATAATTCCGACAACTTCAGGAGAAAAAGAGGCATTTACTTATTACAGAGATGGTGCGATTTGACTTTTTTTTGACTCTCGGTTTTACGAGAAATACACATGATTCGTGATCGGGAAAAAAAGAAAAAAATCTACGCTTGTAGAAGGTAAAGTTTGGAAATAGAACAATTCCTTCTGTCGTGTATCCTCGATTAATGCAGCCTCAGATGCTATGTTTAAATTCTCGATTCTAGTATTGAGCGAAAGGTTATACCTATAGGTTCGGTATTACGGGTCAATCCTAACCAATAGGTAGCAGAGGGGAAGAAGCACTACACCTAGAAATTAACAACACAAAAACTTTGTTATATTATAAATTATCCCCTTCTTTAGCAAGCTTGGGACTAAAAGAATGGTTGGGACAACAAACATCCATCTCGTTTGTATTTTGGATACCCGTATAACCATCGAAGGCTGTTGAAGTGACTAATTCCTGGACATTGGGAAGCGTTGAGAACAAAGAAATTGTTGGAGTTATCTTTTCTCTCTAGTAACAATACGTTTGATGTTAAGAAAAGATCTCTTGCAGGAAGGTTGGCTAGAGATTTCTTGTAAAAACACTAGCCCTACTTAGTTCATAATGAGAAGATTTTCATCTTCTTTATCATTTTATCATTATGCACATAAGGGAGGAGCCGTATGAGATGAAAATCTCATGTACGGTTCTGTAACGGAGATTCTGTGAATTGAATGACGACCGTAACGGATGTCAGCTCAATCCGAAGGGAATTATGCGGAAGCTTTACAGAATTATTATGAAGCTATGCGACTAGAAATTGATCCCTATGACCGAAGTTATATACTCTATAACATAGGACTTATCCACACAAGTAACGGAGAACACACGAAAGCTTTGGAATATTATTTTCGAGCGCTCGAACGAAACCCATTCTTACCACAAGCTTTTAATAATATGGCCGTGATCTGTCATTACGTGCGACTATCTCCACTATAGAAATAAAAAGTAAATAAAGATCAAATTCACTAGTAAATACTAGAAAAAGGGCTTTCTACATATGCATTGTCTAAAACAACGATTTTTATCAGCTGTAGAAAAGAAAGAAACTTCATAGAAGTTGAAATATGAAGAAATAGATATGCCTAGCTGTTTTATTCTATGGGTAAAGGATCTAATTGATAGAGTAAGCACCGTAAAGATCAATTAGTAAGGTTTTGCGCCGATACAAAAATAACTGCTTACTTATGTCATGATGTGAGACAAATGTTAGGAATCCACTTATGTAATAGAGTCGATCCACTAAGATATTGAGCAGCGGTGTAGGATCAGATCCCAAAGATAGTAAGTCTTTCCTTTCGAAAGTCTTTTTCAAAAATTCTATATAAATTTCTATATGATATGAAACTGAGATAGTTACCTTTCAGAAAATTCTAATGATAGGCAAAATGTCTATGTTTTATTTTTCTGAAGGTGGGAGAAAAGATAAAACTAAAATAAACCGGATTTTTAATCCAAACTTAAGATTTAAGTTTGAAACTCATTTTATTAACTTCTTTTCATTAACCCGAAAAATGGGATAGATCTACGAGAAATCTTATTCAGTTAGATATGGTAGATTCAAATGGAATAAAAAAAGAGTTGACTGCCGAGC